GGCGATCCCCTCCACAGCTTGGCCCGCGGCAGTACCTTGCCCAACCCCAGGTCCAATAGAAGCAAGCCCGACAGCCAATCCAGCAGCAATAACAGAAGCGGCAGAAATCAGTGGATTCATGATAAATTCCTCGCAAAAAATAAAGAAAATAAAGAAATAGTTAATGATACAATCAACCAATGAATTATGGCTTACTTATTCTATCGCTAAGATTTATCCATTCAAAGTCACTAAAAACCCCGAATTGAAATAATAATATTCTTGAAGCAACAGAACTGCTTCGATATTTTCCTATCCACGTAATTTTTGTTAATTCGTACGACTTTTGTTCGGCCAGTTCTTTCTTTTTTATTTTTTTTTTCGAACCATTCTTTGAATTCTTTGTTCTTTTTCGTGATTTAAATTCATTCAATATTCAAAAAAAATTACAGTCAAAATGGAAGGACTTATATTGGAATCCCTATCTAAATATTGGAATCCCTATCGAAATTCATAACACAATAGTAGGGCAAATTAAATATATCTTTAATTCATATATACCTAGTTAATATCGAATATCACATATACATGTCTTTCCCCCATAACGTAAACCAACTATTCGTATCTTAGATTCAGTCGGATTCTAGAATCATTCTTCGAAACATACACAAGAATTGTCTTATAACGATTAGATTACATACATCTAGTTCGACCCCCCCTCCTCCTCTAACCAACCCCTTTTTTATAAATATCCTTTTTGTAAACCCTTATCTTCTATTTTTATTTATCATTATCCCCCATGAGTACAATCAATCTAACTGACAAATTCGTTAGACATAATCATTGCATAGAAATATTAGGATTGAGTTGATCGAAGTTCATGTAATTTATTATTTATTAATTTTTTTTGGTCAATCGGTGAATTGAATGAACAAAACAATATCAATAGAAAGGGAGTATTCATTGGAGGGTGGTATAAATCGACCAAACAGGAATTTGAGGAAAAAGATCTTTTAGATCTCTTTCCTTTTTTTTTTTTTTACAATTCCTTAACTTAATATCGTAATATTCTTTTTACTATTACTCTAGATCGTATCTACTTTATTTTTATTTCGATCTTATTTGTATATTTTTCTTCCCTAAGTCTAAGTGGATTACTTTGAGACACGTAGACATGCCGTCAGGCTAAGCTAAAAAAAAAGACTATGTCGAAAACTAATCAATGATGACCTTCCATGGATTCGCCTATATAAGCCGCAGCTAAGGTTGCAAAAATAAGAGCTTGAATGCCACTTGTAAATAATCCAAGGAACATGACAGGTATAGGAACCACTAAAGGTACTAAAGAAACAAGAACAACAACTACTAATTCATCGGCTAATATATTTCCGAAAAGTCGAAAACTAAGCGATAAGGGTTTTGTGAAATCTTCTAAGATGTTAATGGGCAAAAGGATTGGGGTTGGTTGAATGTATTTACCGAAATAACCTAATCCCTTTTTTGAAAGGCCCGCATAGAAATATGCTACTGACGTGAGTAAAGCTAAAGCAACAGTAGTATTTATATCATTTGTGGGCGCGGCTAACTCCCCATGAGGTAACTGTATGATTTTCCAGGGTAAAAGAGCCCCTGACCAATTCGAAACAAAAATAAATAAAAACATAGTTCCAATAAATGGAACCCAGGGACCATATTCTTCTCCAATCTGCGTTTTGCTCACGTCTCGAATGAATTCAAGGACATATTCAAAGAAATTCTGACTGTCAGTCGGAATGGTTTGTGGATTACGAACAGCTATAATGGCTGAACCTAATAAGATAGCAATTACAACCCAAGAAGTAATAAGTACTTGGCCATGGACTTGGAAACTTCCTATTTGCCAATAGAAATGTTGGCCTACTTCCACACCGGATAGATCGTATAACTCTTTTAGTGTGTTGATGGAACATAATAAAACATTCATATTAACCTCTGAAAGAAATAGAACTTTAAAAGGAATTATTTTGATTCAACCATCTCATTTTCGATTTGCATACTTGCATTGGATATTTTGAATACCTACTAATCACATAATATCCTCGGTTATTTTTATCTCTTTTGTGCGAGTCAGAAATAGTAACCGATTCAATAAATCTATTCTATGGAGTTCCAAAAAAAAATTTACTTATCTTATTATTAATCAAGAATTTCGTATATAGCTAGAACGGCCCTCACAAATAGCAAATACTAATTTGTTAAGAATTAATCGAATTGAAGCTATAGCGTCATCATTTGCCGGAATCGAAATATCTGCTAGATCTGGGTCACAATTTGTATCGATTAAACAAATCGTTGGAATGCCCAAAGTCATACATTCGCGAAGAGCTGTAGATTCTTCTTGCTGATCAACAATTATTACAATATCGGGCAATCCAGTCATATATTTAATCCCGCCGAGATATGTTTGCAAGTGAGATAATTGTCTCTTCAACACAGCCGAATCCCTTTTCGGAAGACGATTGAGTCTCCCCGTCTTTTGTTC